ATAATAAAAATTTCAACTAAAATCATAATATTAACTACTACCATTATATCCACATTATTAGTATTAAGATCAGAAAATTGATTTAGTATATGAATAGGAATAGAAATTAATATATTATCTTTTATTCCATTAATAGAAGAAGAAAAAAATATTATATCATCAGAATCTAAAATAATTTATTTTATCATTCAAAGAATAGCTTCAATATTATTTATTTTTATAATTACCATAAATCCATTAATTATAATTAACGAAAATATAATTAATTATTTACCTATATCAATTATTACAATAAGAATGACAATAAAAATAGGTATGGCGCCTATACATTTATGATTTATTAATATTATAAAAAAGTTAAAATGGAACAATTGTATAATACTTATAACATGACAGAGGATCGCACCGATATATATTATAAGACATACAAATAATAATATTTTATTAATTAATATAATAGCTATTTTAAGTGCTCTTATTGGAGCAATTGGGGGTATTAACCAAACATCAACAAAGAAAATTATAGCTTATTCATCAGTTAATCATTTAGGATGAATTACAATTTGTATGATTTACGATAATGAAACATGAATAAAATATTTAATTATCTACTCAATAATAATTTATATTTTAACTAAAAGATTTATAAATAAATCAATTAACTTCATTAACCAAATAAATACAAACATAAAAACCAAAACCGAAAAAATTAGTATCATCATAATAATATTAAGATTAGGAGGATTACCACCATTTTTAGGATTCTTACCTAAATGATTAGTTATTCAATCTTTAATAAATAATGAGTGTAAAATTACTATTATTATTTTAATAATATCATCTATAATCACATTATTTTATTATATACGTATAATTACACCAATTATTATAATAAATAATTACATTAATAAATGAAATATAAAAAGAAAAAATATAAAAACAACACATATAATAAACTTTATTATTAACATAATATTACCAATAACTATAATTATTAGAATAATATAAACCCTTAAGTTAAATAAACTATTAACCTTCAAAGTTAAAAATATAAATACAATTTTATAGGCTTTAGTATAATACTACTTTAGAATTGCAGTCTAATATCATTAAATTGACTATAAAGCCTGATAAAGGAATTAAAAATTCATATATAAATTTACAATTTACAACCTATAATCAGACACTTTATCTAAATAAATTAATTTATATAAAGAACATAAAATTGAATAAATGAATATTTTCAACAAACCATAAAGATATTGGAACACTATATTTTATATTAGGTATATGATCAGGAATAATTGGTATGTCAATAAGATGAATTATTCGAATTGAATTAGGACAACCCGGATCATTTATCGGAAATGATCAAATTTATAATGTTATCGTAACAGCCCACGCCTTTATTATAATTTTCTTCATGGTTATACCAATTATAATTGGAGGTTTTGGTAATTGATTAGTACCTTTAATAATTGGAGCACCTGATATAGCTTTCCCACGAATAAATAATATAAGATTCTGATTATTACCACCTTCATTAACATTATTATTAATTGGTAGAATAGTGGATGCAGGAGCGGGAACAGGATGAACAGTTTATCCACCTTTATCAAGAAATTTAGCCCATAATGGTGCTTCGGTAGATCTAACTATCTTTTCTCTACACCTTGCAGGTGTATCATCAATTTTAGGAGCAGTTAATTTCATTTCTACTATTATTAATATACGAACCTCTGGTATAACTAGAGAAAAAATTCCCCTATTTGTATGATCTGTAGGTATTACAGCATTATTACTTTTATTATCATTACCTGTTCTAGCGGGGGCTATTACTATACTTCTAACTGATCGAAATTTAAATACTTCATTTTTTGATCCAGCAGGAGGGGGTGACCCAGTTCTTTATCAACACTTATTTTGATTCTTCGGACATCCAGAAGTGTATATTTTAATTTTACCTGGATTCGGAATTATTTCCCATATTATTAGTCAAGAAAGTGGTAAAAGAAATGCATTTGGATCAACAGGAATAATCTATGCTATATTAGCTATTGGATTATTGGGATTTATTGTTTGAGCTCACCACATATTCACAGTTGGTATAGATGTAGATACACGAGCATATTTTACATCAGCAACAATAATTATTGCCATCCCTACTGGGATCAAAATTTTTAGTTGATTAGCAACTATCCACGGATCTATAATTAATTATTCACCATCAATATTGTGAACTTTGGGATTCGTATTTCTATTTACAATCGGTGGTCTTACTGGTATTGTTTTAGCTAATTCATCAATTGATATTGTTCTCCATGACACATATTACGTTGTAGCTCATTTCCATTATGTATTATCTATAGGAGCAGTATTTGCAATTATAGCTGGATTTATTCAATGATATCCATTATTTACAGGGATAACTATAAATCCAAAATGATTAAAAACCCAATTCTTTACAATATTTATTGGAGTTAATTTAACCTTCTTTCCCCAACATTTTCTAGGACTAAGAGGAATACCACGACGATATTCAGACTACCCAGATATATACATATCATGAAATGTAGTATCATCAATTGGATCAACTGTCTCAATTTTAGGGACTATAATATTTATTATAATTATATGAGAAAGCATAATCTCAAAACGAAAAATTATATTTATTATAAATTTAAATTCAAGCATTGAATGATTACAAAATTACCCGCCAGCCGAACACTCATATAATGAAATACCAATTACATTCAACTTCTAATATGGCAGAAATATATGCAATGAATTTAAGATTCATCTATAAAGAATTATCTTTTTTTAGAAATTAGAAAATGATCACAAATCAATTTTCAAGATCCTAACTCACCATTAATAGAACAATTAATATTTTTTCATGACAACACAATAATTATTTTAATCATAATTACTACTATTATCGCCTGAATTATATTCAAAATACTTTTTAATAAAATAATTAATCGTTTTATAATGGAAAATCAGATAATTGAAATTATTTGAACAATTATTCCAGCAATAATTTTAATCCTTATTGCATTACCATCACTTCGTATTTTATATATAATAGATGAAACAAAAAATCCAACATTAACAATTAAAGCAATCGGGCATCAATGATACTGAAGTTATGAATATTCAGATTTTAAAAATATTGAATTTGAATCATATATAAAACCTAGTACAGAAATTAAAATAAACGAATTTCGTCTTTTAGAAACTGATAATCGAATTGTTTTACCCATAAATAATCAAATTCGTATTATTGTAACTGCAACAGATGTACTACATTCTTGAACAATTCCAAGATTAGGGATTAAAATTGATGCCATCCCAGGTCGATTAAATCAAGGATCAATATTTATCAATCGACCTGGAATTATATACGGACAATGTTCTGAAATCTGTGGAGCAAATCACAGATTCATGCCAATCATAATTGAAAGTGTAAGCACAAAACAATTTATTAGATGATTAAAAAATAAATCATTAAGTGGCTGAAAGTAAAGCAATGGTCTCTTAAACCAAAATATAGTAATTAACGAATACTCTTAATGGAAAAATTAGTTTATAAAAAACATCAGACTGTCAGACTGAAAAAATTAAAATAATATTTTTCTATACCTCAAATAGCACCCATATCATGACTAAGATTAATAATTATATTCATTATAATAATTATTGTAATTAACAGAATATCATATTTTAACAAAAATTACAAAATTGAAATAAGAAAAGAAAATAAAAAAATAAATCAACTTAAATGAAAATGATAACAAATTTATTTTCGACATTTGATCCATCTACATCAATATATTATTCAATAAATTGAATAAGAACAATAATTATTTTAATAATTATACCATATCCATATTGAATTATTAAATCTCGTCAAAGTATAATTATTAATTTAATTTATAAAATTTTACATCAAGAATTTAAAATACTTTTATCAAAAAGTAAAGGATTAACATTAATAATAACATCATTATTTATATTTATTTTAATTAATAATATAATAGGACTTTTACCATATATTTTTACTAGATCAAGCCATTTAATCTTCTCATTAACATTATCTTTACCAATATGATTATCAATCATACTATTTGGATGAATTAATAAAACACAACATATATTTAGACACTTAATTCCAGCGGGAACACCAGGTATACTTATACCATTTATAGTATGTATTGAAACTATTAGTAATATTATTCGACCAGGATCACTAGCTGTTCGACTAACAGCAAACATGATTGCAGGACATTTATTAATAAGTTTATTAGGAAACAATACTACACAAGCATCAACAATTATAATTATAATATTATTAATAGTTCAAATTATATTAATATTATTTGAAACCGCAGTAGCAATAATTCAAGCTTATGTATTTTCAGTACTTACAACTTTATATTCTAGTGAAGTTAATTATGAAAAAAAGTAATCACCCATTTCATTTAGTAGATCCAAGACCATGACCTTTAACAGGATCAATTGGAGCTATAACAATAACATCAGGTATAGTTATATGATTTCATATAAAAAATCCTATTTTAATAATAACTGGTATTTTAATTCTATTATTAACTATAATTCAATGATGGCGAGATATTGTACGAGAAGGTACTTATCAAGGCAAACACACAATTATAGTAACCAATGGATTAAAGTGAGGAATAATTTTATTTATTATCTCAGAAATCTTTTTTTTTATCTCATTTTTCTGGGCCTTCTTTCACAGTAGATTAGCACCGACTATTGAAATCGGTATAACCTGGCCTCCGAAAGGTATCAAAACTTTTAATCCTATAGATATTCCTCTTTTAAATACAACAATTTTATTATCTTCAGGTATTACTATTACATGGGCACACCACAGTATTATAAATAAAAATCATAGACAAACAATTAGGGGTTTATTTTTTACTGTCACACTAGGGATATATTTTACTATACTGCAAGCATATGAATACTTAGAGTCCCCATTCACAATTAGAGACTCCGTCTACGGATCTTGTTTTTTTATAGCAACAGGATTCCATGGAATCCACGTAATTATTGGTACTACATTCTTATTAGTTTGCCTTATTCGAGCTATAAAATTTCATTTCTCTAGTAAACACCATTTTGGATTTGAAGCAGCTGCTTGATACTGACATTTTGTTGATGTAGTATGACTATTTTTATATATTTCAATTTATTGATGGGGTAGCTACTTTTTTAGTATATAAAGTATTCTTAACTTCCAATTAAGAGGACTCAAAAGAGAAAAAGTAATTATATTAACCAGATCATCAATTTTAATTAGTATAATTATTAGTATTATTTTAATAATAATATGCTCAATTATTTCAAAAAAATCAAAAAATAATCGAGAAAAAATAACACCATTCGAATGTGGATTTGATCCAAAAAGATCTTCCCGAATACCATTCTCAATCCAATTTTTTATAATCGCTATTATCTTTCTTATCTTTGATGTTGAAATTGTAATTTTAATACCAACAATTAAAATTATACAAATAACTAAAATAAAATCATGATTTATTGTAACATCTATATTTCTAATTATTTTAATTGTTGGATTATATCATGAATGAAAAAACGGAATTCTAGAATGAAGAAATTGGGGTTATAGTTAATTATAACATTTAATTTGCAATTAAAAATTATTCACAAATGAATTATCCTCAAGTAATGAAGTAAATTTTACATTTAGTTTCGACCTAAAAATAGGGCATCAGCCCCTTACTTTTAACTAAAACCAAAATAGAGGTATTTCACTGTTAATGAAATTATTGATTAAAAATCTAGTTAAAAGAGAATGTTGTAACTAAAAGAAGCCGCTAACTATCTTTTAAAGCGGTTAAAATCCGTTTTTCTCTTATATTTATATAGTTTAAAATAAAACGATTCATTTTCAATGAATAAATAAAATTATTATTTTTATAAATACTTGAAGAGAAAAATCCCATAATAATATCTTCAATATTAAGCTTTATAATTAAGCTATTCAAGTTTAAAAAACAAAAAATATTAAAGCAAACAAAAAAAAAGAAACCATATAAATTTTTAAATTATTATAATAAAAAAAATGAACAAATTTACTCAAAACTACTACGTAAAAAAAAGATAGTTTTGAGAAAATTAATTCCCCCCAACCAACTTCTAAAGTATGATTAAAACCAAATGAAATTTTCAAAAAATTATTATTTAAAATATATGTTCTAAAACTAGGTAAAAATCATATACTTCCCAGAAATGAAGAAATTTTATAAAAAATTAAATAATTAGAAGATGAATTATAATAAAAAATTGATAATTCATATCCTAAGAATCCGCCTAAAGAAATTATTAATAAAGATATTAATTTTATAAATATTGGCATAACTAAAAAAATTGGTGTTGGAAAAATTGTTCATAATAAAAGTCTACCTGAAAATATTGATATAATAACCAAAAAAATTATAGAAAAATTTATTAATTTATCCTCTATATAATTCTGACATCTATAAGAATTTGGGTATATATTTATTGTATAATAAATTAAACGTAAACTATAAGAAACAGTTAGACCTACAGAAATATATATAATAATATAAATAAAAATATTAGAACCAGAAAATGTTATTAATTCTAAAATCAAATCTTTTGAATAAAACCCTGAAAGATAGGGAAAACCACATAAAGAAAGATTAGAAATAAAAAAACAAGTAATTGTAAATGGTAATTGATAAGCAAGACCACCTATAAAACGAATATCTTGGGTATCATTTATAACATGAATAATTAATCCAGCACACAAAAAAAGTAAAGCTTTAAAGAAAGCATGAGTTAATAAATGAAAATAAGATAAATATGGATATCCTAAAAAAAGAATAGTTATTATTAAACCTAATTGTCTTAAAGTAGATAAAGCAATAATTTTTTTTAAATCAAATTCAAAATTAGCCCCTAAACCTGATATAAATATAGTTAATAAAGATAATATTAAAAAAAAATCACAATTAAATATATAAATTATTATATTAAAACGAATTAAAAGATACACTCCAGCAGTAACTAATGTAGAAGAATGAACTAAAGCTGAAACTGGAGTAGGAGCTGCTATAGCGGCGGGTAGTCAAGATGAAAAGGGAATTTGAGCTCTTTTAGTAAAACCGGCCAAAATTAATAAAAAAACTATATAAAAAATTCAATTATTATAAATAAATATATAATAAAAAAAATGTCAACTACCAAAATTTATTATTCAAGCAATTGATAAAAGAATAGCAACATCTCCAATACGATTTGTTAAAATAGTTAATATTCCAGCTCTATGAGACTTATAATTTTGAAAATAAATAACTAAACAATAAGAAACTAAACCCAAACCATCTCAACCAATCAAAATACTAATAAGATTAGGTCTTATAATAAGTATAAATATAGAAAAAATAAATATTAAAACTAAATATAAAAATCGAATTTTATTTTGATCTGTGATCATATATGAATGACTATATATAATTACTATAGATGAAATAAAAAAAACACAACCTCTAAATAATAATGATATTCAATCAAAGATTAAAGTTAAAGTAATTATTATTCTATTATAAGTAACAAATTCTCAATCTAATAAAAAAATTTTATTATAATAAATAAAAAAAAGTCCAAAAAAAAATATTAATAAACCTAAAATAAATAAAAAGAATGATCTAATTATATAAAATGAAGTATTTTTCAAAGTCTGAAATAATATTATACCTATAACACCACAAATTATTATTCTTATTAAACTATTCAAACATAACCAAACTATAAAAATATCGATTTTTAAAATTATAAAATTTAAAGGAAAACAGTGAAAAAAAATCAATATATATTCACGTAAATTAATATTATAAATTAATTTTAATCCTGAATATAATAAACCATGCTGAGTATTAGAATATAAATAAATTCTATAACAACAACTTAAAAATGAACCTCAAAATAAAAAGAAAAAAGAATAATAAGACCATCTTATAACTCTATTAATAATTATAATTTCCCCTAACAAATTCAAAGTTATAGGTCTAGCCATATTATTAGCACATAATAAAAATCAAAAAAATGAAAGTCTAGGTATTAAACTAATTATACCTTTATTAAAATAAAATCTACGACTATTAGAACGTTCATATGATAAATTAGCTAAACAAAACAAACCAGAAGAACAAAGACCATGACCAATTATTAAAATTAAAGATCCTAATATACCTAAATTGTTTATTGAAAAAATTCCACAAATTACTAAAGACATATGACTTACTGAAGAATAAGCAATTATAGACTTTATATCAACTTGAAATATACAAATAAAACCAATAATTATTATACCAAATAAACTTAATCTAATTAATAAAATATTATTTAATATAAAATTACCATTTAAAAAACATAAAACACGTATTAACCCATAACCACCTAATTTTAAAAGAACACCAGCTAAAATTATAGAACCTGAGATTGGTGCTTCAACATGAGCCCTAGGTAGTCAAAAATGAAAAAAAATTATAGGTATTTTAATTAAAAAGGCTAAAACTAAACCTAAATATAAATATAAATTATAATTAATAAAAATTAAAGGATAAAATATACTTAAACACAAATTATTAATATAAAAAATTGATAATAAAAGTGGTAATGATCCAAAAAGTGTATAAAATAATAAATAAAATCCCGAAGAAAGACGTTCGGGTTGATAACCTCAACCAAAAATTAATAAAAGAGTGGGAATTAAACTAGATTCAAAAAAAATATAAAACAAAAAAATATTTTGAGTAGAAAAAGAAAGAATTAAAAAAATTGATAAAAAAATAATAACTAAAATAAAATAATTTGATGAATTTATTATATTAATTTTATATCTAGCTAAAATTATTAATAAAATAATTCAAATAGTTAAATAAATTAAAGATGAAGAAAGAACATCTATTATAAACCCATATCTTAAGGATCTATAAAAATATGTAAACAATCTTATATTAAAAAATAAAATTAAAGAAAGAAATAAAGAACAAATTAAAATTATTCAATTATTTAAAAAACATAATGGAATCAAAAAAAAATAAAAGATTAGTATCTTTATCATATTAAACTTCTAATATTTATTAAATTATCATTACCATGACAACGAATTATAGAAACAAGAACTGAAAGGCCTATAACACCTTCACAAACTGAAAAAGTTAAAAAAAAAATAATAAAATAATACTCTCTTATATATATATATAAAAAAAAGAAAAATGAAAAAAAAATTACAACAACTAAATATTCTAAACTTAATAAAGTTAAAAGTAAATGTTTACGAGAAGAACACAAAATAATTAATCCACATAAAAATATATATCAAAAAATAAAATAATTTAATAAAATTAGTTTTAATAGTTTAAAAAAAAATAATGATCTTGTAAATCATAGATAGATAATACTTTAAAACTTCAGCGAGAAAATTATAAATTCCCTCTTTAATCCCCAAAATTAATATTTTTAAATAAACTACTCGCTGAATATGAAAATAATTTTTATACTAATAATTGCTTCATCTACCACTTTAGTTATTTTAAATCACCCATTAAGAATGGGATTTAGTTTAATTTTAATTACATTTCTAGCATCTATAGTTATAAGTATTTGAATAAAATATACATGATATTCATATATTTTAGTTTTAGTGATATTAGGAGGAATACTGGTATTATTTATATATATAGCCAGAATTGCTTCAAATGAAATTATAAAATTCTCATTTAAAACCTTAATTATAATCATTTTTATTATAATTATGAGAGCAATTTTTTTAAAAGAAGAAATATTATCATATAATAGAACCTTTATTCAAACTTTAGATGGACAACAAAATATATCCATAATAAAATTATTTAATACACAAAGATCAATTATTACAATTATAATAGCTTTATATTTATTAATAACTATAATCTACGTAATCTTTATTACAAATACATTTGAAGGACCAATACGTAAAAAAAATTATGAAAAAACCAATTCGAAAATCACATCCAATAATCAAAATTATTAATTCTTCTTTATTTGATCTTCCAACACCTTCCTCAATTTCAATTTGATGAAATTTTGGATCACTATTAGGAATATGTTTAATTATTCAAATTTTAACGGGAGTATTTTTAGCTATACATTATACAGCTGATATTAATATTGCATTTGATAGAGTTATTCATATTACACGTGATGTAAATACTGGATGATTACTACGTAATATACATGCAAATGGGGCATCAATATTTTTTATTTGTTTATATCTACATATTGGCCGAGGAATATATTATGGTTCTTATAAACTATTTATAACATGAAGAGTGGGAGTAATTATATTATTTATTATTATAGCAACCGCATTTCTAGGATATGTTTTACCATGGGGACAAATATCTTTTTGAGGTGCAACAGTTATTACCAACTTAATATCAGCAATTCCATACCTTGGTAATGAAATTGTAAAATGATTATGAGGAGGTTTCTCAATTGATAATGCCACATTAACACGATTTTTCACATTACATTTTTTATTACCATTTATTCTTGCTGGGATAACAATAATTCATTTATTATTTCTTCATCAAACTGGATCAAACAATCCTACTGGAATCAATAGAAATTATGACAAGATACCTTTTCACCCATATTTCTCTATTAAAGATATTATAGGAATATTAATTGCTCTATATTTATTCCTTATAATCAATCTTTTAGAACCTCGTTTATTAGGAGACCCAGAAAATTTTATCCCAGCAAATCCTTTAGTTACCCCAATTCATATTCAACCTGAATGATATTTTCTATTTGCATATGCAATTTTACGATCAATCCCAAATAAATTAGGGGGCGTAATAGCTATAATTCTATCTATTTTAATAATAATAATTATTCCATTAACTTCAAAAAATAAATTTCAAAGAAATATGTTTTATCCAATTAATCAAGTAATATTTTGATCATTCTTTACTATAATTATATTATTAACATGAATTGGAGCCCGACCGGCAGAAGAGCCTTTCATCACAACAGGACAAATTATTACAACATTATATTTTTTATATTTCATCATTAACCCAATTATATTAAAAATATGAGATAAATTAACAGACTAGTTGACTAAGCTTTAGATAAGCGTATATTTTGAAAATATAAAATAGAAGTTTAATTCTTCTATCAACTTAACTTATAATAATGATTATAAATACTCAAATATAAAAATAATAAAACCTATATAAAAAATAAAATAATTTAAAGAAATAGGTAAAAAAACCTTTCAAGTTAAATATATTAATTTATCATAACGAAAACGAGGTAAAGTACCACGAACCCAAATAACCAAAAAAATAACAATAACCAGTTTTAAAAAAAATATTAAAGAATTTAAATCACACCCTAAAAAAAAAATAACTGTTAATAAACTTATAAAAATAATATTTATATACTCCGACAAAAAAATAAAAGCGAAACCCCCTCTTCTATATTCAACATTAAAACCGGAAACCAGTTCAGATTCCCCTTCAGCAAAGTCAAATGGTGATCGATTAACTTCAGCAAGAAATGAAGAAATTCAACAAAAAAATAAAGGAAAAGAAAAAAATATAAATCAAATATAATTTTGGAAATTATAAAATAAAACTAAATCAAAACCATAAATAAATAAAATTAAACATAATAAAATCATTGATATTCTTACTTCATAAGAAATAGTTTGTGCTATACAACGAAGAGATCCAAGTATAGAATAATTAGAATTTGAAGATCAACCACATATTAAGACACCATAAACACCTAAACTTGTACAACAAAGAAAATATAAAAACCCTAAATTAAAATTATAAACATTAACTATAAAAGGAAATAATAATCACAATCTAAAAGATAATATTAATATAAAAACAGGAGAAAAATAATAAATTATAAAATTAGATATATACAAATATGCTTGTTCCTTAAAAAATAATTTTAAACCATCACTAAATGGTTGTAATAAGCCTATATAACCAACTTTATTGGGTCCTTTACGAAGCTGAATATAACCTAAGACCTTACGCTCTAACAAAGTAACAAAAGCCACGGATAATAAAACTATAACAATTAAAAAAATATAAATAATTATATATATTACTATTTGTGTAATAAACACATATATAAATTCTAAATTTATAGCACTAATCTGCCAAAATAGTTAAAATTAATCAAAGAAAAATAATATAATTAAAGTAATTGGTCCTTTCGTACTAAATTACTAAAAATAAGGATAGAAACCGACCTGGCTCACGCCGGTCTGAACTCAAATCATGTAAGAATATAATGGTCGAACAGACCAAAAAGATGAAAATCTACCCCCATCCTTTATCTTAATTCAACATCGAGGTCGCAAACCTTTTTATCGATATGAACTCTCCAAAAAGATTACGCTGTTATCCCTAAGGTAGGTTAATCTTTTAATCAAAAATTCTGGATCAAAAAAACATAAATTAATGAAATTTATAATAAAAGTTAATAAAATTTTATTGTCACCCCAACAAAACTAATTATTCTAAAAAATAAATTAATTAACAAAAAAATATAATTTATAAAATTAGTAAACCTCTATAGGGTCTTCTCGTCCTATAAAAAAATTTTAGCTTTTTAACTAAAAAATTAAATTCAAATTAATTATTTAAAGAAAGTTCATTTCTCATCAAACCATTCATTCTAGCCTCCAATTAAAAGACAAGTGATTATGCTACCTTCGTACAGTTAAAATACCGCAGCCTTTTAATATTTTAAATCAATGGGCAGGCCCAATCTTATATTAAAAACAAAAGAACATGTTTTTGTTAAACAGGTGGAAATAAAAATTGCCGAGTTCCAATAAATAAATTAACTAAATTACTAATTTTAACATTATTAAAAATTTTTAAAATTAAAAATTAAATTCTAATAAAAAATTAAAAAAATAATAAATCTTTATAAAAAATGTATTATTATAACAAAATAATTAATGGAAATTTTTAATCCTAAATAACAATTTATATAAAACAATTTTTAATAAAATAAGAGAGCTTATCCCCTCCAACTTTTAAATAACAAACTTTTAATAATAAAATTAAATAAAGCATTGTTAAAAATGAATTTTATTCAATTATTAGAAAACTAGATATCATTTTAAATGAAAAGCATATAACCTCTAAAATATAATTATAAATTTTTTTGAAACAAAAAAAAACATTATATTTTAAATCTTAAAATTTCGAGAAAAAAAAAATAATTTATTAATTTTATTAAACCCTGATGCAAAAGGTACTCCAAATAATAAATACTTACACTATAAATAATATGAACCTTTACAGTAAAAAAGAAAAAAAATATTAATTCTTAAAAATACTAAAATAAAAAATATTTTTATTAAAAATTTAAAAATAAATATAAAATTAAATAAATTTTAATCAAGACGAATTGAATCGCACAATAAAAGTTATTAATGTAAATAATAATTTCCCTATCGGAAACATCTTGAACTGACCAGGCCCACCTTCCGGTAGGCCTACTTTGTTACGACTTATCCCAACTATTTAATAATGAGAGTGACGGGCGATGTGTACATTATTTAGAACTTAAATCAAAATAAAAAGTTTTATAAAATTACAACCAAATCCAATTTCAGGTCTAAAATTAAATTTAGCCATCCAAATATAAAAATAATGTAACCCACCTCCACTTAAATATAGCTACATCTTGACCTAACATTAAATTCATAAAATTTTAAGAAAATATTCTCATAAAACATTCAATGACAGCGATATATAAACAAAATTTAAGTTAAATCAATCGTGGATTATCAATTAAGGGGCAGGTTCCTCTGGAAAGAATAAATAACCGCCAAATTCTTTTAATTTTAAGAACATAACTATTAATATTAAAGCAAATTTAAAATCATAATAATAGGGTATCTAATCCTAGTCTTTATATGAATTTCATATATCTATAATAACTAATAAAAAATTATTAAATTTAAATTTCACCTTAAAATAAAAATTTTAATTATAAAAATAATATAATACTTAGCCAAAATAATTCAATTTAACTAATTGTATAACCGCGACGGCTGGCACAATTTTTGTCAGTTATTATTAAAATCCTGGTTTTATCACCCAATAAAAACCAAAAATAAACACTGAAATTAAATTCATTTAGAAATTAAGGAAAACCTTACATATAATAATATTCAAAATCTGAATTTTAAAGAAAGAATCAAACTTATATTTATATTAATAAAAACGTGAAAAGGAACAAGTTAATGTACTGCCCCCCACCCCTTACCTGGCCTCACGTCTCCACTCGAATCCATCAACATATGTCTCCTCCACCTATAAATATTTATATGATTATAATATCCTATCTATATACTAGTATTATACCTCTCTAATATCATGTACTGTTACCCATATCTAAATACTTACATATCCTGTGATCTTATATGATTATATATCTTTCCATCTCCTAGAATCCCATATACTCCTTATATCTAATGTACTATTACCTATATCTAAATCCTCCTATGTCTATATACTTTATAGTCTGATCTGTTACACCCTGTATCTCAGTCTCTTCTATTACCTTAGTTCTTATTAGTAAACATCTCTCTTTCACTCACTTCTTCTTTTCTAACCCTTCCATATTGATCATGCGTCACGTTCTTATCTATCATATCCTATTACCCATCATGTACAATCCTATCTCTACTTGGGATGTTGGCTCTCATCGTCTAAATACTCCTATCTATCCTATATTATTATACTTTCCCCTTTTCCTAAATAGTCTTATATATATATATATATTATCCCCCCCCTTTCTTTTATCTTTTTTTTCAAATATTAAATTAGCTTTAACAGTAATTATATAATAATATGTAATTTATCAAAATTAAATAAACCAAATTTCTTTTTTTAATATGATCATTTGTTTATCAGGACCAAATGTTAACCTCCCCAGAATTTAATAATATATATTTAATTAGTTCCTAAGAAAATAACTAAAAAAATAATAAGATGCCTGAATAAAGGGCTATTTTGATAGAATAGATAATGTAATTTATTACTCTTATTATATTATTTAGAATTAAACTAATCCTTTGAAATCAAAATTCAATGTGCATCATTACACCTCAATATAGAAAGATAAGCTAAAATTAAGCTTTTAGGTTCATACCCTGAAAATAGAAAATAATTCTTCTTTCTA